ATCCGAAAATAGGAAAAAACGGAGTCTTTGTCTAAAGAAATGCGTTGAGAAAGGGCAGATGTATAGAACCTTTCAACGAGATAGTGCTTTTTCAACTCTCTCAAAATGGAATCTATTCCAAACATATATGCCATGGTTCCTTACTTCGGCAGGGTACAAATATCTAAATTTTGTATTTTTAGATACTTTTTCAGACCTATTGTCGATACTAAGTAACAGTCCAAAATTTGTATCCATTTTTCATGATATTATGTATGGATCAGATATATCATGGCGAATTCTGAAAAAAGGGTGTCTTCCACAATGGAATCTGATAAGCGAAATTTCGAGAAAGTGTTTACATAATTTTCTTATGTTCGAAGAAATGATTCATCGAAATAATGAGTCACCATTGATATCGACACATCTGAGATTGCCAAATGTTCATGAGTTCCTCTATTCAATCCTTTTCCTTCTTCTTGTTGTTGGATATCTCGTTCATACACATCTTCTCTTTGTTTCCCGAGCCTCTAGTGAGTTACAGACAGAGTTCGAAAAGGTCAAATCTTTGATGATTCCACCATACATGATTGAGTTGCGAAAACTTCTGGATAGGTATCCTACATCTGAACTGAATTCTTTCTGGTTAAAGAATCTCTTTCTAGTTGCTCTGGAACAATTAGGAGATTCTCTAGAAGAAATCCGGGGTTCTGGCGGCAACATGCTATTGGGCGGTGATCCCGCTTATGGGGTCAAATCAATCCGTTCTAAGAAGAAATATTTGAATATCAATCTCATCGATCTCATAAGTATCATACCAAATCCCACCAATCGAATCACTTTTTCAAGAAATACGAGACATCTAAGTCATACAAGTAAAGAGATCTATTCATTGATAAGAAAAAGAAAAAACGTGAACAGTGATTGGATTGATGATAAAATGGAATCCTGGGTTGCGAACAGTGATTCGATTGATGATGAAGAAAGAGAATTTTTGGTTCAGTTCTCCACCTTAACGACAGAAAAAGGGATTGATCAAATTCTATTGAGTCTGACTCATAGTGATTATTTATCTAGTGATCATTTATCAAAGAACGACTCTGGTTATCAAATGATTGAACACCCGGGAGCAATTTACTTACGATATTTAGTTGACATTCATAAAAAGTGTCTAATGAATTATGAGTTCAATACATCCTGTTTAGCAGAAAGACGGATATTCCTTGCTCATTATCAGACAATCACTTATTCACAAACCCCGTGTGGGGTTAATAGTTTTCATTTCCCGTCTCATGAAAAACCCTTTTCGCTCCGCTTAGCCCTATCCCCCTCTAGGGGTATTTTAGTCATAGGTTCTATAGGAACTGGACGCTCCTATTTGGTCAAATACCTAGCGACAAATTCCTATGTTCCTTTGGTATTTCTGAACAAGTTCCTGGATAACAAGCCTAAAGGTTTTCTTATTGATGATATCGATATTGATGATAGTGACAATATTGATGATAGTGACGAGATTGATGCTAGTGACGATATCGATCTTGACCTCGATACGGAGCTGCTAACTCTGATGAATGCGCTAAATATGGATATGATGCCGGAAATAGACCGATTTTCTATCACCCTTCAATTCGAATTAGCAAAAGCAATGTCTCCTTGCATAATATGGATTCCAAACATTCATGATCTGGATGTGAATGAGTCGAATTACTTATCCCTCGGTCTATTAGTGAACTATCTATCCAGGGATTGTGAAAGATGTTCCACTAGAAATATTCTTGTTATTGCTTCGACTCATATTCCCCAAAAAGTGGATCCCGTTCTAATAGTTCCGAATAAATTAAATACATGCATTAAGATACGAAGGCTTCTTATTCCACAACAACGAAAGCACTTTTTCAATCTTTCATATACTAAGGGATTTCACTTGGAAAATAAAATGTTCCATACTAATGAATTCGGGTCCATAACCGTGGGTTCCAATGCACGAGATCTTGTAGCACTTACCAATGAGGCCTTAGCGGTTAGTATTACACAGAAGAAATCAATTATAGACACTAATACAATTAGATCCGCTCTTCATAGACAAACTTGGGATTTGCGATCCCAGGTAAGATCGGTTCAGGATCATGAGATCCTTTTCTATCAGATAGGAAGGGCTGTTGCACAAAATGTACTTCTAAGTAATTGCCCCATAGATCCTATATCTATCTATATGAAGAAGAAATCATGTAACGAAAGGGATTCTTATTTGTACAAATGGTACTTCGAACTTGGAACGAGCATGAAGAAATTAACGATACTTCTTTATCTTTTGAGTTGTTCTGCCGGATCGGTCGCCCAAGACCTTTGGTCTCTACCCGGACTCGATGAAAAAAATGGGATCACTTCTTATGGACTCGTTGAGAATGCTTCTGATCTAGTTCATGGCCTATTAGAAGTAGAAGGTGCTCTGGGGGGATCCTCACGGACAGAAAAAGATTGCAGTCAGTTTGATAATGATCGAGTGACATTGCTTCTTCGG